AAAGAAAAATCACCAAAATTTTTTTGGAAAATATTAAAAATAAAAAAAAGAAGCAATCGATTAATCTATAAATTAGATTTGTTTATAAAAATTTTCATTAAAAGAATATACATCGATATCTTTCTATGTATCATTCATATTGCCAGAATTCCTACACAACTAGTTCTTGAATCAAGAAATTTTTGTTTTGATAAATACATTTACAATAATAAAACAAACCAAGAAATAAAAAATAAAAAAAAACAAATTAACTTTATTTCGACTCTAAAAAGTGAACTTTACAATATTAAGAATAGTAAGAGGAATTCACATCTTTTTTTTGACTTATCCTCTTTATCACAAGCATATGTATTTTACAAATTATCACAAACCCAAGTTATTAATTTGTATAAGTTAAGATCTATTTTTGAGTATCATTATCATGGAACTCCCGTTTTTCTTAAGACTGCAATAAAAAATTATTTTGTAACACAAGGAATATTTCATTCCGAATTAAGACATACAAAACTTTCAAGTTCTGAAACGAATCAATGGAAAAACTGGTTAAGAGGTCATTATCAATACAATTTATCTCAGATTAGATGGTTTGAATTAATACCACAAAAATGGCGAACTACAATAAAAGAAGGTGGTATTACCCAAAATAAAGATTTAACAAAATGGAATTCGTATGAAAAAGATCGATTACTTTATCACAAAAAACAAAAGGATTTTAAAGTATATCCATTACAAAACCAAAAAGATAATTTTCCAAAATACTATATATATAATCTTTTATCATATAAATCTATTAATTCTGGAATTAAGAAGTCCTCATATATTATTTATGGATCACCATCAGAATTAAATAACAACCAAAAAATTACTTTTAATTACAACAATTATAAACAAAATTTATTTGAAAGCCTGGAGGAAATTCCTATCAATCATTATCTAGAAAAGGGCGATATTGTGTATATGCAAAAAAATCCAGATAGAAAATATTTTGATTGGACAATTCTCAATTTTTTTCTAAGACAAAAAATAGATATTGAGGCCTGGACCAAAATGGATTATAGCAGTAATATAAATACTAAGCTTGGAAGTAAGAATTACCAAAAAATTGAGAAAATGGATAAAAACAATATTTTTTATCTGATGATTCATCAAGATTTAGAAATAAATACAATCAATGACAAGAAATTGTTTTTTGATTGGATGGAAATGAATGAAGAAATCCTAAACCCAATATCGATAAATCTGAAACTTCCGTTCTTCCCAGAATTTGTGCCACTTTATAATGTATACAAAATAAAACCATGGATTATACCAAGCAAATTACTTCTTTTAAATTTAAATAAAAAGAAAAACATCAATGAAAAGAAAAAATTCCATTTTTTTAGACCATCGAATGAAAAAAGATATTCTGAATTAATGAATCGAAATCAAGAAGAAAAAGAACCCGCGGGCCGAAGAGGCCTTGGATCATATTCACAAAACCAAGATAAAATGAAAAAACAATATAAGATCCGGAATAAGATGAGACCAGAAATGATTTTCTTACGGAAACACTATTTGCTTTTTCAATGGATAATAGACGATGGTTTAATTCCGAATTTAACTGAAAGAATGATCAATAATATCAAGATATATTGTTACTTGCTTGGACTGATAAATCCAAGAGATACTACTATATCGTCTATTCAAAGGAAAGAAATAAATCTGGATATAATGGTGATTCGAAAAAAATTGACTCCTATAGAATTGAATAAAAAGGGGATATTTTTTATCGATCCCATTCGTTTGTCTGTAAAAAACGACGGATACTTTATTATATATCAAACCGTAGGTATATCGTTGGTTCATAAAAGTAAGTACCAAACTCCTCAAAGATATCGAGAACAAAGATATATCAATAAAAATAAATTGGATGAATTTCTCCCAAGATATCAAATAATAATTCGAAAGAGAGACAAAAAACATTATGATTTTATCGTTCCTGAAAAGATTTTATCATCTAGACGTCGTAGAGAATTGAGAATTCTAATTTCTTTCAACTCAAAGAATATAAATAGTGTGGATAAAAATCGAGTATTTTGTAACAAAAAGAACATAAAAAACAGGAATCCTTTTTTGGATCAAAAAAAGCATCTGGATAGAGATAAAAACGAATTAATTAAATTAAAGTTATTTCTTTGGCCTAATTATCGATTAGAAGACTTAGCTTGTATGAATAGATATTGGTTTAATACCAATAATGGAAGCTGTTTTAGTTTGTTAAGAATATATCCACAATTAAAAATTGGTTGATGGTACATTTTTCCTATATATTCTGTACCATATAGAAAAGCAAACAGATGCACATATGCCCTGTCTTACGTCCCAGTCTAATATTAGATCTTTTTTATTTAATACTAAGTCAATGACGTATCAATTTGTTTGGATAAAATCTATAAAATAAACGAATATATGGAATAGTCCGAATTTTAGGTCTAAATTATTTGACGTTGTAAGTGTAAAAACGTACCATCTACTTTTTTATCCCTGTCCAACTAAAATTAAAATTCTTGTGTATACTAATTACTACATTAAAATGACTAATATTATTATTACTGATCAAATAAAATATTTTATATATAAATTAAAGGGTAGAAGGAGCTTTTTTTATGATAAAAAATCCATTCAGTGCAATTATTTTGAAAGAGGAAAACGAAGACAACAAGGGGTCTGTTGAATTTCAAGTAGTGAGTTTCACCAATAGGATACGGAGACTTACTTCACATTTGGAATTGCACAAAAAAGACTATTTATCTCAGAGAGGTCTGCGTAAAATTCTAGGAAAACGTCAACGGCTGCTCGCCTATTTGTCAAAAAAAAATAGAGTACGTTATAAAGAATTAATCGGACAGTTGGAGATTCGAGAAACAAAAAATCATTAATTTGAAGAGTCATTTTGAATTTTCGCTTAAATTTTGATGAACCTCTTTTCGCTTTCAGCAATTCATGGAAGAATGAATCGGGAAAAAACCTATGACTGCACCAGTTACACGAAATGACCTTATGATAGTCAATATGGGCCCTCAGCACCCATCAATGCACGGTGTTCTTCGACTCATTGTTACTCTAGATGGTGAAGATGTTATTGACTGTGAACCGATATTGGGTTATTTACATAGAGGAATGGAAAAAATTGCGGAAAACCGAACAATTATACAATATTTACCTTATGTAACACGTTGGGATTATTTAGCTACTATGTTCACTGAAGCAATAACTGTAAATGCACCAGAGCAGTTGGGCAATATTCAAGTGCCTAAAAGGGCCAGCTATATCAGAGTCATTATGTTAGAGTTAAGTCGTATAGCTTCGCATTTGTTATGGCTTGGCCCTTTTATGGCAGATATTGGCGCACAGACCCCCTTCTTCTATATTTTTCGAGAAAGAGAATTGATATATGACCTATTCGAAGCTGCTACCGGTATGCGAATGATGCATAATTATTTTCGTATTGGAGGCGTCGCTGCTGATTTACCTTATGGCTGGGTAGATAAATGTTTGGATTTTTGTGATTATTTTTTAACAAGAGTTACTGAATATCAAAGGCTTATTACACGGAATCCTATTTTTTTAGAGCGAGTTGAGGGAGTAGGCATTATTGGCGGAGAGGAGGCAATAAATTGGGGTTTATCGGGACCAATGCTACGAGCTTCCGGAATACAATGGGATCTTCGAAAGGTTGATCATTATGAGTCTTACGATGAATTTGATTGGGGAGTTCAATGGCAAAAGGAAGGGGATTCATTAGCTCGTTATTTAGTACGAATCGGTGAAATGACAGAATCAATAAAAATTATTCAACAGGCTTTAGAAGGAATTCCGGGGGGGCCCTATGAGAATTTAGAAATCCGGCGCTTTGATAAAGTATGGGATCCCGAATGGAATGATTTTGACTATCGATTTATCAGTAAAAAACCTTCTCCTACTTTTGAATTGTCAAAACAAGAACTTTATGTGAGAGTCGAAGCCCCAAAAGGAGAATTAGGAATTTTTCTGATAGGAGATAAGGGTGTTTTTCCTTGGAGATGGAAAATCCGACCACCGGGTTTTATCAATTTGCAAATCCTTCCTCAATTAGTTAAAAGAATGAAATTGGCTGATATTATGACAATACTAGGTAGCATAGATATCATTATGGGAGAAGTTGATCGTTAAAATGATAATAGATACAACAGAAGTACAAGCTATCAATTCTTTTTTTAGATTGGAATCCTTAAAAGAGGTATATGAGATCATATGGATGCTTGTCCCTATTTTTACTCCTGTATTAGGAATCACAATAGGTGTACTAGTAATTGTTTGGTTAGAAAGAGAAATATCTGCGGGGATACAACAACGTATTGGCCCTGAATACGCCGGGCCTTTGGGAATTCTTCAAGCTTTAGCAGATGGTACAAAATTACTTTTCAAAGAGAATCTTCTTCCATCAAGAGGAGATACTCGTTTATTCAGTATCGGACCATCCATAGCAGTCACATCAATTCTACTAAGTTCTTTAGTAATTCCTTTTGGATATCGCCTTGTTCTAGCCGATTTAAGTATTGGTGTTTTTTTATGGATTGCCATTTCAAGTATTGCTCCCGTGGGCCTTCTTATGTCAGGTTATGGATCAAATAATAAATATTCCTTTTTAGGTGGTTTACGGGCTGCTGCTCAATCAATTAGTTATGAAATACCATTAACTCTATGTGTGTTATCAATATCTCTACGTGTGATTCGTTAAGACATAAAATTTCCTCTATGTCTTTTCTTTCTAGGAAGGAAATTTCATGAGTTGAATATACATTTTTATTTTTTATTCATCATTCGGGTTGATGAACTAAACCAGATAGTTATATGAGTGAAAAAAACAGTTTCTTACTTTGCAGTAAAAAGATTCAGTCTCATTTCCTATGTACAAGTGTTAAGTGAAAGTAAACATAAGCATTATATACTATTTACCCCAAGATTGAGTGATTAGTCAT